GACTGGAGTTGACAAACAACCAATACCAATTTTATTCTTTCTTAGTTTAGATTATAAATGGAAATGGGGCGTGGCCAAGTGGTAAGGCAACGGGTTTTGGTCCCGCTATTCGGAGGTTCGAATCCTTCCGCCCCAGAGGGTTTTTATGCTATTGCTATAGTATTCCTATTATTGCTATAGAAAATGGAGTGGTCAGGAGTAAATTAGTATTAATTTAAATATCTGTTCGAATCTCATTAACAAATGATCAAGTTCCATAACATATGTTTTATAACATATTTTTTGGAGCCAATGTATCTTTTTCTATTTCATTTTTTTAGGTATTTCGTGGTTGACTCTAATGAAAAATTGGAAATATATGGAATGATTGAGGCAGGGATGGTTTATCCTATTCTTTTTATTCACTTTATGACAAGATTTTATTATTGAAATATTACTCAACCCTATCCCTATGTTAAACAAAATATAAACATATAAAATGAGGAAATATTTAACTTATATGGTATGTATGTATCGTTCTATTTCAATGCAAATAATTTTTATATTTTTCTTTTCGTAATCAGATGAAAAGAATAAAGATTCAAATCTTTACTTATATCATTTATCATTTTTTGATCCACTTGCGAAAAAAAAATTGGATTATTTCTTCTTTATCTTTGATCTATTTATCTATTTTAAATCAGTGATGAGTCAAGGAAAGACTTATCGGATTAAACATGCTGCTTATTGGCGAATTTCCTTCAAAGAAGATAGTATTTCTAAATCGGAAACTTTTTCAATTATAGATATTTTTTTATAAATACTTTATTTTTATTAATATTAATGATTTCTTGTCAGTTGAATCTTTGGTATTGAAAAAGTAGGAAATAGGATAATCTATCCTATATTAGTCACTTGAAGATGCAGAGTCAATAAGTAATTCGTTTATATATAGTTATAATTATATACTTTCTATTATTTTGTATTATATAGATACTTTTTATGTATGTTAAAATATATTTATGGATGTTAAAGATATTGTCTTGATAAAACTTTTTCATAAAAATCGTTCTACATACAGATATCACATCATATTCTTATTTTAAAATAAGAATAGAAAAAGTCTAGATTACGATGTTTATGTACAACTGAACCAATGACTATTCCTGATTCCATAATTGAATTAATTCCATACTGGTTCCAAATTAGAGGAATGTGATGGTAAAACTTCGTTTGAAACGATGTGGTAGAAAGCAACGTGCGACTTGAAGGACGCGATCCGTTGTGGATTTTTAGATCCACCATCTTATTTTCGATTTATCGAGGAATGAAGATGCTCTTGTCTCGACATCGTTTGTTTTGTTACACCTGAATCCTTTGTTTTTTTGTTGGGTTGTAAATAGTCTACGATGGAGCTCGAGTCGAAAAGTCGAAAGGATTAATTCATTTCTGGGGGGCAAGGATCTAGGGTTAATGCGAATCAATCAATTGGAACAACTTCGTAAACGTATCTTCTATATATAATGTATCTTCTATATATAATAATAATATATAAATCAAAAGGATCCAATCCATTTCAACAAGTTTTGTTTTTAAATTGGAAACTTGTTGTAATTGATCAAACTTTTTCGATTCAAAGTGTATTACGCGGGAATCAACTGTCCATCGGATTCTTTGATAGAAAGAAATAAAATTTCAAATATTTCCAATTCAAATGAAAAGGTATGTTGCTGCCATTTTGAAAGTATTAAGAAGCACCGAAGTAATGTATAAACCCAATGATTTAAAATAAAGATTAAAGGATCCAAGAACAAGTAAACCCATTTTAATTGTCTCGATAGTCTCAATAACTGGATCATCCAAATCTAATTTTAAACGAGACAAAAAAGCGGGTAAAGACAACTCAATAAATGAAATTGACTAAAGAGAAGAATTTACTTTTGAGCTATTTGAGAGTTATTCAACTTGAGTTATGAGTACGAATGGTTTCTTTTAAATTTTTTTAAATTTTCAGGAAGGACAAAAAACGAATGAAATTAAAGCCTAATTGATTTTCTAGGTTCATTCGAATCAAATCATTTTTTCTCGAGCCGTACGAGGATAAAACTTCCTATACGGTTCTAGGGGGGGTATTGTTCATCTACATCTATCCCAATGAGCCGTCTATCGAATCGTTGCAATTGATGTTCGATCCCGAAGAAAAGGAAAAGATCTTAGAAAAGTGGGGTTTTATGATCCAATGAAGAATCAAACTTATTTAAATGTTCCTGCTATTCTATACTTCCTTGAAAGGGGTGCTCAACCTACAGGAACTGTTCAGAATCTTTTAAAGAAAGCAGAAGTTTTTAAAGAACTTCCGTCTAATTAAACAAAATTCTTTTAAATTTAAAGAAATACCAAGGGGGGGTAGCGACTTAGATATAACTTTGTATAATTTTTCTTTACTAGTTTTTTTGATCCCCCCCCTTCTTGCTCGATTCGTATCTATTTATCATTCCTTCCCTCGAATCCGATGGTGGTG